AAACCTTTCCTTAGATTGGACCATAAATGGCCTAGATAAATCCATGAGCTCGATTCAACGATTCCTGCCTATACCCTGAATTTTCTTATGACTTAGGAATCAGAGGTGTTTTTGGGCTGTTCAAGGAACAAGTTATCTCCTCTCTCTCACCAGTTTCTCCTCAGACCTACCCCCACCCCAGCAACTAATCTTATTCTTTTCTTGGATCTGGTTCGTGATATTGCGAAAAGACCCATAAAATTCTATATGAATTAAACTATTACAGTACTATCATATAATTCTATATATTACTCTTGTTTTTGTCTTCGTTAGTTAGATTTATCTGTACTTCAACTGAATCTAAAGCTCCAGAGTATATCTTTTTATAGGTCGAACCAAAAAAGAAAAAGACATTGCCTTTTTTCCCTTTATCTGCCCGAAAAAAGGGAAAATCCCCCCCTTTTTTTGTCCCTGTCCCTAAATGAATGAAATACAATAGTAAATAATAGTAAACTGGAAATGAAAGTCTCTTTCTTTCTCACATCCGTTCTCTATCCCATTGTCGAACCAAAAAGATCGGATGCCTTGATATGGAAATATTTGGTACATGAAACCACGATCTGATGTAGATTGTAATTGTAGATTTATAATAGAAATATTGGAATCACAGAAAGATATTCCAAAATAGACGGTTTTTGTGACTCGGAAGAAATGTTTTTCTGTATAGGAACAGAATAGCCATTTATTCCTATGAAGCATTCAGGAACAAGAACATTAAATCAGAAATATCGACAAATTCTTCCGTATCCCAAGTAAATAAAAAAGAAATAAAGGGGGTACGCTGCTACAATTTTCTCTCTACTATTGAATTTTAATATCAGAATAGCTCATATAGTCATGATTCAATGGGTCAGATCCACTTACTTTTTCTTTTGTTGATTTCTAAAGTGACATAGTAGTTCTTCTACTCAGCGGAATGACTGATCATGATAATCAAGACAAATGTTCCACTTTATAACTATACTACTATAAATATATAAAAGAACTTATTATATAATAATAAGTTCTTTTATATTTCTTTTTTATATTTATGTGGATGTTTCCTTTTTTTGCTATTGAGTTTACAAAAAGCAACAATATCTCTATTTTCCGCCCCAAACCGAAGACTTAGATTAGAGTTTTGTGAAAAAAGCCCCTTATCGGATTTGAACCGATGACTTACGCCTTACCATGGCGTTACTCTACCGCTGAGTTAAAAGGGCTCATTTGATTCAATTGTTGAATGAACCAACAGTCACTATGAGTCTACTGTATGTACCTATGTATATAATATACATCATATAGATAGATTTCGGCCCGTTCAGGACCAATCAAAAATTTTTTTACTTCAGATTTTTTTTTGAGAAGTCTTGAAAAAATGTAGTGCATTAATATTGATAAAATAAAATATAAATAAGCTTTTTTCCTAGACCGCCCCTAAAAGCTTTTTTTTACCCTCATCAGAATGAGATTCATTTGATTGAGACACAATTCGACGTAGATCCAAGATATTTCATCGAATCATTGATGAAGAGATTCGACACGTACCCTGCAATTTTTATAGAAAAAATAAATTAGATGGAATCATGAAAGCAGAAAAGATTCTTCGAATTTAGTCATAGCATTACATTATATTGACAATTACAAAAAACTGTTCATACTATCAGTATAGTAGGCGATCAGGCGGGTATGCCCCCATCGTCTAGCGGTTCAGGACATCTCTCTTTCAAGGAGGCAGCGGGGATTCGACTTCCCCTGGGGGTAGGGTACTACGAAAGGAGGTTGATCATGGATTTATCCATAAGTCTAAAATGGATTCTTCCTGGGTCGATGCCCGAGTGGTTAATGGGGACGGACTGTAAATTCGTTGGCATATGTCTACGCTGGTTCAAATCCAGCTCGGCCCAAAAATCCGCCGATCCATCATGAGATAATAGAACAAATTTTGCCTCCAGAAACCAGACGAAGAAAGAAAAGAATACTTTATTTACGCTATATCCTTAATTTATTTGTTCCCATAGATTATACTTTCTAATGATCTGGTCTGTACCCTTAATATATAAGGGGAGGTAAAAAAAAGCTTTTTTCTTTTTCACCGAAAGATTTATTATGAAATGATTTGACTACTAGTAATACGTGCCGTTCTCACTAAAGCCCATACCCATGTGAATATCAACATATCGCTTCTATCTCTGTTACAACACAGCGATTCTAAATAGAAATATGCTATGAATTTAATAATAAGAATATGTATCCTGTACATCTTATTTCCCTGGGATTGTAGTTCAATTGGTCAGAGCACCGCCCTGTCAAGGCGGAAGCTGCGGGTTCGAGCCCCGTCAGTCCCGACCTAGGATCCGATGAATCCGTCAACTCATTTCTCTATTTTCGGTGAAGAGAGGGAACTGAAAGCAAAATCTAATTCCCGCCGGAAGTCTTTTTTAAATACAAGAATTGAAATTCATTCTCGAATAGTACTGATTCGTTGGGAGAGCTAGATTGGCACAATTGGTGGTAGGGTCCTATTCAGGATTTCAAGAGATACCGCACAGGTTTTACTTTTTCTATTGGTTCTGATCCATGGAATTCAATATAATACCCACCCGGTTCCCGAGAGCATACATACAAATTGGATTCCTTCATTGTGTGATACAAAATGAACTTGACCTTAACAGAGTTGGCGCGCCAGAATCCTTTTTATATTATATTCTATTAAAACCACCTCTTTATTTTCTAGCTCCGATTTTTGGGAACCTCAATTCCTAATTGGAAACAATCTATCTATCTCACTTCCATACTGAATTTCGGATATGATATATGTTCCGGTTTCAATCCAAGGAAAGAAGCTTTTTTTTATAAAAGAGAGATCAAAGAAAGATCTGCCCTACCCTGCTTAATAAGGAAATGAATAATATTTCTTCTCTCTCCTGTTTTTTCTTTGATGAAGGAGTCCTATCGAAGCAAGAGTAAACTCCAAAAAAAGTACATTTATAAAAAAACGAGATCTTTTATACCCGAATCCAACTTTATCACACCTCTTTGTCTTCCAAGAAATTTAGATCATAACAAACTTAATTAGTTTCGAACTTCACTTTTTTCCATTTCATTTCTACTGTTTGGGTTTGTGACCAATTGAAATGGAAGACGGGTCAAATGATACCTCATCAGATGGTTGTATACGAAAGACGGTAGGTTATAGAAAAGAATGAAAAAAGAAAAGGGATTCTTTGTTGTATCAAGAATCCCCTTTTTTGGATTCGTTATGGATAAAAGCTCCTCCTATGTTATACTATTCAATTCTCGACAATGAATCGATCTGAAAGCTCAGATATTGTTATTCATGATATTGATCCGATTCAATATCAAATAACATTGGGATGCAATTCATTTCATTGAATTTAGAGGAGAAGATTTATCATCTCTATGGGATTAGATCCCGAGTTATTGTGAAGTAAAAAACGATGGGATTATGGAAGTAAATATTCTCGCATTTATTGCTACTGCGCTGTTCATTCTAGTTCCTACTGCTTTTTTACTTATCATCTACGTAAAAACAGTCAGTCAAAATAATTGATTCGAATGAAGCTTTACTTCTTTTTTCTTATCAATGATTGAAGAAATAAAAGGGATTTTCATTCCACGTCTTAAATGAAATGAGCGGACTAGAATCAGCAGTATATGAGATCTGGTAGTATGGTAGAAAGATATCAATTTCTTTCTACCATACTTTCTATTATTGTATTGTCTAAAGTTGTACTGGTACTATATAAAGAGGTATAGGCTTCATCTAGATTAATCTACAAGATGTATCTTGTATCTTCATATATGTACATATCTATAAATTTCATATATGTGATGTACATCATGTAACTAACACCCCAATTCTAGTTCTTCCTTGCATCTATTTTCTTTGTTTGATTGAAAGATTCTTTTTAATATAGTCCATTACTGTAATCCAATATAATTTGGAAATGGATATTTAATATTTAAAATCCCTTTGCAGAACGATATATGAAAAAATGGCTACAGTTTGATTACTCAACTCAATTAGTAGTGCTTTTAGAGTCCACTTCTTCCCCATACTACAAGTGAAAGGGAAAATGTAAAGACTACCATTAAAGCGGCCCAAGCAAGACTTACTATATCCATGTGAATTATGTCCCCTATCTCTATGAATATGAAGGAATTCGTCCATTATTGATCACTAATAATAGTGGAATCTATGGTGCAGAGTCAAAAAGGGATTATGACCAAACGCTATTGATCAAACTATCCAAAAAATCCACCCACAACAAGTTCCTATATGATTTCTGGTAGAATAGGGAAGGATTAACCACAAGCAAGATACACAACACAGGGATTTTCTTTGTATTATCAAGGAAATCTTTTTGAATGGAAGATGTAGGAATAGTAAGGCCTATTGTTTAGTTTCTTTTGTTGCCCTTCATAAGCAAAAAGCATAAAATATACAATCCAGCACTACCTACCCCATATCTCTCCAAAATATGGTTTTTACTTTTGGTTTCTTCTAGAATCTATTGCTTCTGCTGAGCAAAAAAAGAAAGTCTTTCCCATTTTTTGTAGATGAGGCGGCACCCGGATTTGAACTGGGGTAAAAGGATTTGCAGTCCCCCGCCTGACCACTCGGCCATGCCGCCAAACAAACGGATATAAAATAGAGGGAACGCTCTCTTCTTTATTATTTCTTGAATCTCATAGTCTTTCTCCCTTTCCTAAACCCCCCAAAACTTTTTTTTAACCCAGTTGATTCCCTTTGATGGATTGTATGGTATCTCAACTCTCAAAATAAACAACACCTAAAAACTTCCCCCTTTTTTATCTTTCAAAAGCAAATGTAAATGTGCATTTTCAGTTACAGAATGAAAAATGCAGGGCAAATTGGAACCATTAACTATTGACTTGAATCCATGAAGAGTTCTTGGACCTCAAATTTCGTTTCCTTAACAACGGCATCAAAATAA